GTCCACATAGCTTACACCTAAAGCATGGCACTGAAGCTGCCAAGACGGCACACAGACATGCCTGCGGACAAAAGACTTAGTCCTGACCTTACAGTTGGTTTTTGCTAGACATATACATGCAAGTATCCGCGCCCCAGTGTAAATGCCCTCAACAGCCTACCCAGGCCTTAAGGAGCGGGTATCAGGCACACCCAAGTAGTAGCCCAAGACGCCTTGCTAAGCCACACCCCCACGGGTATTCAGCAGTAGTTAACATTAAGCAATGAGTGCAAACTTGACTTAGTCATAGCAAATACATCCAAGGGTCGGTAAATCTTGTGCCAGCCACCGCGGTCATACAAGAGACCCAAATCAACTGTTCCACACAAGCGGCGTAAAGAGTGGTAAAATGCCTATCCTACCTAACTAAGATCAAAATGCAACTAAGCTGTCGCAAGCACAAGATGCACCTAAACACACCATCAAGATGATCTTAGCAACTAGCGATCGATTTAAACCCACGAAAGCCAGGGCCCAAACTGGGATTAGATACCCCACTATGCCTGGCCCTAAATCTTGATACTTACTATACCAAAGTATCCGCCAGAGAACTACGAGCACAAACGCTTAAAACTCTAAGGACTTGGCGGTGCCCTAAACCCACCTAGAGGAGCCTGTTCTATAATCGATAATCCACGATCAACCCAACCGTCCCTCGCCAAACACAGCCTACATACCGCCGTCGCCAGCCCACCTCGAATGAGAGTACAACAGTGAGCACAACAGCACCCCGCTAACAAGACAGGTCAAGGTATAGCCCATGGGGCGGAAGAAATGGGCTACATTCCCTATTCATAGGGCAACACGAAAAGAAGCATGAAACTGCTTCTGGAAGGCGGATTTAGCAGTAAAGCGGGATAATAGAGCCCACTTTAAGCCGGCCCTAGGGCACGTACATACCGCCCGTCACCCTCCTCACAAGCCATACCCCCACATAACTAATACCACTAAAATGCCAAAGATGAGGTAAGTCGTAACAAGGTAAGTGTACCGGAAGGTGTACTTAGAATACTCAAGACGTAGCTATAACCCCAAAGCACTCAGCTTACACCTGAAAGATATCTGCTAAACCAGATCGTCTTGAAGCCTCCCTCTAGCTCAACCACCCAAACAGCGCAAAACTAAACAAATCTACTAAATCAGACCCAAACCAAAACATTTTCTAGTCTTAGTATAGGCGATAGAAAAGACACTTAGACGCGATAGAGACCAGTACCGTAAGGGAAAGATGAAATAATAGTGAAAACCAAAGCAAAAAACAGCAAAGACTAACCCTTGTACCTTTTGCATCATGATTTAGCAAGAACAACCAAGCAAAGTGAACTAAAGTTTGCCACCCCGAAACCCAAGCGAGCTACTTACGAGCAGCTATTAGAGCGAACCCGTCTCTGTTGCAAAAGAGTGGGACGACTTGTTAGTAGAGGTGAAAAGCCAACCGAGCTGGGTGATAGCTGGTTACCTGTGAAATGAATCTAAGTTCTCCCTTAATCCTCCCTACCGGACAACACCCAGAACCACAATGAGATGATTAAGAGCTATTTAATGGGGGTACAGCCCCATTAAAAAAGGACACAACCTCGACTAGCGGATAAATCCAACCACCAACCTTACTGTGGGCCCTAAAGCAGCCACCAACAAAGAGTGCGTCAAAGCTCCACTACCCAAAAATGCCAGAACAAGATGAATCCCTTACCACAAACAGGTCAACCTATGAATATAGGAGAATTAATGCTAAAATGAGTAACTTGGGGCCACATCCACCCCTCTAGCGGCGCAAGCTTACATGAAAACATTATTAACAGACCCAGACATATACAAAAACTCCTACAAGACCCAGTATAGACTAACCCTGTTAACCCGACTCAGGAGCGCCCATAAGAGCGATTAAAATCTGTGAAAGGAACTCGGCAAAACAAGGCCCGACTGTTTACCAAAAACATAGCCTTCAGCAAACAAACAAGTATTGAAGGTGATGCCTGCCCAGTGACCTAGGTTAAACGGCCGCGGTATCCTAACCGTGCAAAGGTAGCGCAATCAATTGTCCCATAAATCGAGACTTGTATGAATGGCTAAACGAGGTCTTAACTGTCTCTCACAGATAATCAGTGAAATTGATCTCCCCGTGCAAAAGCGGGGATGTGAACATAAGACGAGAAGACCCTGTGGAACTTAAAAATCAACGGCCACCGCGAACCTAAAACTAACCCCACCGGGATCACCACCAATCGCAGAGCATGGCCGATATTTTTCGGTTGGGGCGACCTTGGAGAAAAACAAATCCTCCAAAAACAAGACCAAACCTCTTTACTTAGAGCCACCCCTCAAAGTGCTAATAGTGACCAGACCCAATATAATTGATTAATGGACCAAGCTACCCCAGGGATAACAGCGCAATCCCCCTCAAGAGCCCCTATCGACAGGGGGGTTTACGACCTCGATGTTGGATCAGGACATCCTAATGGTGCAGCCGCTATTAAGGGTTCGTTTGTTCAACGATTAATAGTCCTACGTGATCTGAGTTCAGACCGGAGCAATCCAGGTCGGTTTCTATCTATGAACTACTCTCCCTAGTACGAAAGGACCGGGAAAGTAAGGCCAATACCACAAGCACGCCTTCCCCCTAAATAGTGAAACCAACTAAACTATGAAGAGGACTCCTCCCACCACCCCAATCCTAGAAAAGGACCAGCTAGAGTGGCAGAGCCCGGCAAATGCAGAAGGCTTAAGCCCTTTACCCAGAGGTTCAAATCCTCTCCCTAGCTACACATGCCGCAAATGACAATAATAAGCTACCTCGTTATATCCCTCCTATACGCCATCCCAATTCTAATCGCCGTAGCTTTCTTAACCCTTGTAGAACGAAAAATCCTGAGCTACATACAGTCTCGCAAAGGCCCCAACATCGTGGGGCCTTTTGGCCTGCTCCAGCCAATCGCAGACGGAATCAAACTATTCATTAAAGAGCCCATCCGACCCTCCACCTCCTCACCATTACTTTTCATCATAATACCCATACTAGCCCTGCTCCTAGCCCTCACCGTCTGAGTACCCCTCCCCCTCCCATTCTCCCTAGTAGACCTAAACCTTGGAGTCCTCTTCATAGTGGCCATATCAAGCCTGGCCGTCTACTCGATCCTATGATCAGGGTGAGCCTCAAACTCAAAGTACGCCCTAATCGGGGCTCTGCGAGCAGTCGCACAGACCATCTCATACGAAGTAACACTAGCACTTATTCTCCTATCAGTAATTATACTAACCGGAAACTACACGCTCAGCACCTTCGCCGTTGCTCAAGAGCCCCTCTACCTCATCTTCTCCTCATGACCTCTGGCGATAATGTGATATGTCTCTACCCTAGCAGAAACAAACCGAGCCCCATTCGACCTAACAGAAGGTGAGTCTGAACTGGTCTCAGGGTTTAATGTTGAGTACGCCGCAGGCCCCTTTGCTCTGTTTTTCCTAGCCGAATACGCCAACATCATGCTAATAAATACACTTACGGCCATCATCTTCTTGAACCCCAGCGCTCTAGGGCCCTCTCCAGAACTATTCCCCATTATCCTAGCCACAAAGGTGCTCCTACTATCCTCAGGGTTCCTATGAGTCCGAGCCTCCTACCCCCGATTCCGATACGACCAACTAATACACCTCCTATGAAAAAACTTCCTACCCCTCACACTAGCCCTATGCCTCTGACACACTAGCCTACCCATCTGCTACGCAGGCCTACCTCCTTCCATAAGGAAATGTGCCTGAACCCAAAGGGTCACTATGATAAAGTGAACATAGAGGTACAACAGCCCTCTCATTTCCTATTTAGCCTTAGAAAAGTAGGAATTGAACCTACACAGGAGAGATCAAAACTCTCCATACTTCCCTTATATTATTTTCTAGTAGAGTCAGCTAATCAAGCTACCGGGCCCATACCCCGGAAATGATGGTTCAACCCCCTCCTCTACTAATGAGCCCTCATGCAACCCCAATCCTAGTCCTCAGTCTCATATTAGGCACGACAATCACAATCTCCAGCAACCACTGAGTCCTAGCTTGAACCGGGCTAGAAATCAACACACTAGCCATTATCCCCATAATTTCTAAATCCCACCACCCCCGAGCAGTAGAAGCCGCAACAAAATACTTCCTAACACAAGCAGCTGCTTCCGCCCTAGTCCTATTCTCTAGCATAACCAACGCCTGAGCTACCGGCCAGTGAGACATTACACAGCTTAACCACCCAACCTCGTGCCTGCTACTCACAGCAGCAATTGCAATCAAACTGGGCCTAGTCCCATTCCACTTTTGATTCCCAGAGGTCCTACAGGGATCCCCCCTAATAACAGCCCTCCTACTCTCAACCCTCATGAAATTCCCTCCACTAACCCTCCTCGTAATGACATCCAAATCCCTCAACCCATCCCTGCTAACCGCCATAGCCCTGGCTTCAGCAGCACTAGGGGGCTGAATAGGGTTAAACCAGACACAAACACGCAAAATCCTGGCCTTCTCATCCATTTCTCACCTAGGCTGAATCGCCATCATCCTAGTCTACAGCCCAAAACTAGCCCTACTTACCTTCTACCTCTACACAATCATGACATCAGCCGTATTCATAGCCCTCAACAAAATTAAGGCCCTCAACCTATCTATAATCCTAACCTCATGAACAAAAACCCCAGTGCTAAACGCCACCCTAATGCTAGTACTGCTGTCCTTAGCAGGCCTTCCCCCACTAACAGGGTTCATGCCAAAATGACTTATTATCCAAGAACTAACCAAACAGGAAATAACACCAGCAGCCATAGTAATTGCTATGCTATCCCTACTCAGCCTATTTTTCTACCTGCGCCTTGCATATCACTCAACAATTACCCTCCCGCCAAACTCCTCCAATCACATGAAACAATGGTACACTAGCAAACCCCCAAGCACACCTACCGCAATCCTCGCCTCACTATCAATCCTACTACTTCCCCTCTCCCCCATAGTCCACGCTATTGTCTAGAAACTTAGGATAATCCCCCTCAAAACCGAAGGCCTTCAAAGCCTTAAATAAGAGTTAAACTCTCTTAGTTTCTGCACTAAGACCAACAGGACACTAACCTGTATCTCCTGGATGCAAACCAGGCGCTTTAATTAAGCTAAAGCCTTCCCTAGACAGACGGGCTTCGATCCCGTAAAGTTTTAGTTAACAGCTAAACGCCTTAGCCCACTGGCTTCTGCCTAAGGCCCCGGCACACTCTCATGTGCATCAATGAGCTTGCAACTCAACATGAACTTCACCACGAGGCCGATAAGAAGAGGAATTGAACCTCTGTAAAAAGGACTACAGCCTAACGCTTTAACACTCAGCCATCTTACCCGTGACCTTCATCAATCGATGATTATTCTCTACCAATCACAAAGACATCGGTACCCTATATCTTATCTTTGGGGCATGAGCCGGAATAATCGGCACAGCACTCAGCCTGCTAATCCGCGCAGAACTAGGCCAACCAGGAACCCTCCTAGGTGATGACCAGATTTACAACGTAATCGTCACCGCCCACGCCTTTGTAATAATCTTCTTCATAGTAATGCCCATCATAATCGGAGGGTTTGGCAACTGATTAGTCCCCCTAATAATCGGCGCCCCCGACATAGCATTCCCACGAATAAACAACATAAGCTTCTGGCTCCTCCCACCTTCATTCCTCCTCCTACTCGCCTCATCCACCGTAGAAGCTGGCGCCGGCACAGGCTGAACCGTGTACCCGCCTCTAGCAGGCAACCTAGCTCACGCTGGAGCCTCAGTAGACCTGGCCATTTTCTCGCTCCACTTGGCCGGTGTTTCCTCCATTCTCGGAGCCATTAACTTCATCACCACAGCCATCAACATAAAACCCCCTGCACTCTCACAATACCAGACCCCACTCTTCGTCTGATCCGTCCTAATTACCGCCATTCTACTCCTCCTATCACTACCCGTCCTCGCCGCTGGCATCACAATACTACTAACCGACCGAAACCTAAACACCACATTCTTTGACCCCGCCGGAGGAGGCGACCCAATCCTGTACCAACACCTATTCTGATTCTTCGGCCATCCGGAAGTCTACATCTTAATCCTCCCAGGATTCGGAATCATCTCCCACGTGGTCACATACTACTCAGGCAAAAAAGAACCCTTCGGCTATATAGGAATAGTCTGAGCCATGCTATCCATTGGCTTCCTGGGGTTCATCGTCTGAGCCCACCACATGTTCACCGTAGGGATAGACGTTGACACCCGAGCCTACTTCACATCTGCCACCATAATCATCGCCATCCCCACCGGAATTAAAGTATTCAGCTGACTCGCCACCCTACACGGAGGAACAATCAAATGAGACCCCCCAATACTCTGAGCCTTAGGATTTATCTTCCTATTCACCATCGGAGGCTTAACAGGAATTGTTCTTGCAAACTCCTCCCTAGACATCGCCCTGCACGACACATACTACGTAGTTGCCCACTTCCACTATGTGCTATCCATAGGCGCCGTCTTTGCCATCCTAGCCGGATTCACCCACTGATTCCCCCTTCTCACCGGATTCACCTTGCACCAGACATGGGCAAAGGCCCACTTCGGGGTAATATTCACAGGAGTAAACCTAACATTCTTCCCCCAGCACTTCCTAGGCCTAGCAGGGATGCCTCGACGATACTCAGACTACCCTGACGCCTACACACTATGAAACACCATCTCTTCTATTGGGTCCCTAATTTCAATAGTAGCCGTAATCATACTGATATTCATCATCTGAGAGGCCTTCTCAGCCAAACGGAAAGTCCTACAACCGGAACTAACCGCCACAAACATTGAATGAATCCACGGCTGCCCTCCCCCATACCACACTTTCGAGGAACCAGCTTTTGTCCAAGTACAAGAAAGGAAGGAATCGAACCCCCATACACTGGTTTCAAGCCAGCTGCATTAACCATTCATGCTTCTTTCTCATGAGGCGTTAGTAAACCAATTACATAGCTTTGTCAAGGCTAAATTACAGGTGAAAACCCTGTACACCTCATGTGGCCAACCACTCCCAACTAGGATTCCAAGACGCCTCATCGCCCATCATAGAAGAACTTGTTGAATTTCACGACCATGCTCTAATTGTTGCCCTAGCCATCTGCAGCCTAGTCCTATACCTCTTAGCTCACATGCTAGTAGAAAAGCTATCATCCAATGCAGTAGACGCTCAAGAAGTGGAACTAATCTGAACAATCCTGCCCGCCATCGTCCTAGTACTCCTCGCCCTCCCGTCCCTACAAATCCTGTACATAATAGACGAGATCGATGAACCAGACCTCACACTAAAAGCCATCGGCCACCAATGATACTGAAGCTACGAATACACAGACTTCAAGGACCTCTCATTCGACTCCTACATAATCCCCACCACAGACCTACCAAACGGCCACTTCCGACTCTTAGAAGTTGACCACCGCGTAGTTGTACCCATAGAATCACCAATCCGCGTAATCATTACTGCTGGAGACGTACTCCACTCGTGGGCAGTCCCAACACTCGGGGTTAAAACAGATGCAATCCCAGGCCGATTGAACCAAACCTCATTCATTACCACCCGACCCGGAATTTTCTACGGCCAATGCTCAGAGATCTGCGGGGCCAACCACAGCTACATGCCCATTGTAGTAGAGTCTACCCCACTCCCACACTTTGAAGCCTGATCGTCTCTTCTATCCTCCTCCTAATCATTAAGAAGCTATGCAACAGCACTAGCCTTTTAAGCTAGCTAGAGAGGACCGCCTCCTCCTTAATGGTATGCCTCAACTCAACCCCGCACCATGATTCTCAATCATGATCATAACCTGACTGACTCTCGCACTCCTGATCCAGCCAAAACTACTAACCTTTACCACAACAAACCCCCCATCAAGCAAACCATCCCTCACCACTAAACCCACACCATGAGCCTGACCATGAACCTAAGCTTCTTTGACCAATTCTCAAGCCCCTACCTACTAGGCATCCCCCTAATTCTTCTATCCCTACTCTTCCCAGCCCTACTATTCCCATCCCCCGGTAACCGATGGGTCAGCAACCGACTTTCCACCATCCAACTATGACTCCTGCACCTAATTACAAAACAACTAATGATCCCACTAAACAAGAACGGCCACAAATGGGCTCTAATGCTAACATCATTAATAACCATACTCCTTACAATTAACCTCCTAGGACTCCTTCCGTATACATTCACCCCCACCACCCAACTATCTATAAACATAGCCCTAGCCTTCCCCCTATGGCTCGCTACCCTACTAACAGGCCTACGAAACAAACCGTCAGCCTCCCTAGCCCACTTACTACCAGAAGGCACCCCAACGCCTCTGATCCCCGCACTTATTTTAATCGAAACAACCAGCCTACTGATCCGACCATTAGCCCTAGGAGTCCGACTCACAGCCAACCTCACGGCAGGACACCTACTTATTCAGCTCATCTCCACAGCCTCCATCGCACTCATACCCATCCTCCCCACAGTGTCAATCCTGACAATAGTCATCCTACTGCTCCTCACCATCCTAGAAGTAGCAGTAGCCATAATCCAAGCCTACGTCTTCGTCCTCCTTCTAAGCCTATACTTACAAGAAAATATCTAATGGCACACCAAGCACACTCCTACCACATAGTAGACCCAAGCCCCTGACCAATCTTCGGGGCAGCTGCCGCCCTACTCACAACCTCAGGACTAATCATATGATTCCACTATAACTCATCCGCCCTACTAGCTACCGGCCTCTTGTCCATACTCCTAGTAATGCTCCAATGATGACGGGACATTGTCCGAGAGAGTACCTTCCAAGGCCACCACACCCCCACAGTACAAAAAGGCCTACGATACGGCATAATCCTCTTCATCACATCCGAGGCATTCTTCTTCTTAGGGTTCTTCTGAGCATTTTTCCACTCAAGCCTGGTACCTACCCCAGAACTAGGCGGCCAATGACCTCCAACAGGCATCAAACCGCTAAACCCCATAGAAGTCCCACTATTAAACACAGCTATCCTCCTAGCCTCGGGCGTAACCGTCACATGAGCCCATCACAGCATCACAGAAGGAAATCGGAAACATGCCATCCACGCCCTAACACTGACAATCCTCCTGGGATTTTACTTCACAGCTTTACAGGCAATAGAATACCACGAAGCCCCATTCTCAATCGCCGATAGCGTCTACGGCTCCACCTTCTTTGTCGCCACCGGATTCCACGGACTCCACGTAATCATTGGATCCACCTTCCTAACCGTCTGCCTCCTCCGACTAATCAAATTCCACTTCACATCAGACCACCACTTTGGATTTGAAGCCGCAGCCTGGTACTGACACTTCGTAGACGTCATCTGACTATTCCTCTACATAACCATTTACTGATGAGGATCTTGCTCTTCTAGTATATTAATTACAATTGACTTCCAATCTCTAAAATCTGGTGCAAGCCCAGAGAAGAGCAATGAACATACTCACATTCATATTCTCCCTATCACTAGCCCTAAGTGCCATCCTAACCGCACTAAACTTCTGACTCGCCCAAATAACCCCTGACTCAGAAAAACTCTCACCATACGAATGCGGATTCGACCCCCTCGGATCCGCCCGCCTGCCATTCTCAATCCGATTCTTCCTCAGTAGCTATCCTATTTCTACTATTCGACCTAGAAATTGCCCTCCTGCTTCCTCTGCCATGAGCAATCCAGCTACAATCGCCCCTACTGACTCTCGCTTGAACCGCAGCTATCCTGCTACTCCTAACACTAGGCCTAGCCTACGAATGGGCCCAGGGAGGACTAGAGTGGGCAGAATAACAGAAAGTTAGTCTAATCATAAGACAGCTGGTTTCGGCCCAGCAGACTACAGCTAACCCTGTAACTTTCTTATGTCGCCCCTACATCTGAGCTTCTACTCAGCCTTCGTCCTCAGCGGACTGGGGTTAGCCTTCCATCGAACCCACCTGGTATCCGCCCTACTATGCCTCGAAAGCATAATGCTTTCAATGTTCGTAGGCCTAACAATATGGCCCATCGAAAACCAAACCCCCTCATTTACTATAGTACCAATCATTATACTCACCTTCTCAGCATGTGAGGCAGGCACTGGTCTAGCCATCCTGGTAGCCTCCACACGCACCCACGGTTCCGATCACCTGCATAACCTAAACCTACTACAATGCTAAAAATCATTTTACCTACAATTATGCTCCTCCCGACAGCCCTACTGTCCCCACCAAAATTCCTATGAACCAACACCACCATGTACAGCCTGCTTATCGCTGCCCTCAGCCTTCAGTGGCTGATCCCAACCTACTACCCCCGTAAATTCCTGTCCCATTGAACAGGAATCGACCAAATCTCCTCCCCCCTCCTAGTACTATCCTGCTGACTACTCCCACTTATAATTATAGCAAGCCAAAATCACCTCCAACAAGAGCCCCTATCACGAAAGCGAACCTTCATTTCAACCCTGATCATAGTCCAACCATTTATCCTCCTAGCCTTCTCCACTACAGAACTAGCACTATTTTATATTGCATTCGAAGCCACACTCATTCCAACCCTAATTCTGATCACACGATGGGGCAACCAACCTGAACGCCTGAGCGCTGGCACCTACCTGCTATTCTACACCCTAGTAAGCTCACTCCCCCTTCTAATCACAATCATACACCTATACGTAAAAATTGGCACCCTACACCTACCGACCCTAGAACTAACCCATCCAACCCTATCCACCTCATGAACAAGCATCCTCTCAGGCCTAGCACTGCTCATAGCGTTTATAGTAAAAGCCCCATTATACGGCCTACACCTTTGACTGCCAAAAGCCCACGTAGAGGCTCCCATTGCAGGCTCAATGCTCCTTGCCGCCCTCCTATTAAAACTAGGAGGCTATGGAATTATACGAGTCACACTACTAATAGGACCACTGTCCAACCTCCTCCACTACCCCTTCCTAACCCTAGCCTTATGAGGAGCCCTGATAACCAGCTCAATCTGCCTCCGACAAACAGACCTAAAATCACTAATCGCCTACTCATCCGTCAGCCACATGGGACTGGTCATCGCTGCGGGAATGATCCAAACCCACTGATCATTCTCAGGAGCAATAATCCTAATGATCTCCCACGGACTAACCTCCTCTATGCTATTCTGCCTAGCCAACACAAACTACGAACGCACACACAGCCGAATCCTACTACTCACACGGGGCCTCCAACCCCTACTGCCACTCATGGCCACCTGATGACTACTAGCCAACCTAACAAATATGGCCCTCCCCCCAACAACAAACCTCATAGCAGAACTAACCATCATAATTACCCTATTCAACTGATCTGCTCTCACAATCATCCTAACAGGAATTGCCATCCTACTAACCGCATCATACACCCTATTTATACTGCTAATCACCCAACGAGGCTCAATCCCCTCCCACATCACATCCATCCAAAACTCAACCACACGAGAACACCTACTTATAACACTCCACATTATCCCCATGTTCCTCTTAATCCTCAAACCCGAACTAATCTCTGGAGCCCCCTTATGCAAGCATAGTTTAAACCAAACATTAGATTGTGATCCTAAAAATAGAAGTTCAAATCTTCTTGCCTGCCGAGGGGAGGTTAAACCAACAAGAACTGCTAATTCTTGCATCTGGGCTTTAAACCCCAGCCCCCTTACTTTTAAAGGATAACAGTAATCCGCTGGTCTTAGGAGCCATCTATCTTGGTGCAACTCCAAGTAAAAGTAGTGAATGCAACACTGCTCATCAACTCCCTCACACTACTTACACTAGCAACCCTCCTAACCCCCATCGTTCTCCCGCTTCTCTTCAAAAATTTCAAAAACACCCCCCTCACCATCACTCGCACCGTAAAAGCTGCGTTCCTAACAAGCCTACTCCCAGCGACTACATTCATTTACTCCGGACTAGAGTCCATTACCTGCCACTGAGAATGAAAGTTCATCATAAACTTCAAAATTCCATTAAGCCTAAAAATAGACCAATACTCAATAACATTCCTCCCCATCGCCCTATTCGTAACCTGGTCCATCCTGCAATTTGCCATATGGTACATGGCCTCTGAACCATACGTAACAAAATTTTTTACCTACCTACTAACATTCCTGATTGCCATACTACTCCTGACAACTGCAAACAACATATTCCTCCTATTCATTGGCTGAGAAGGGGTAGGGATCATATCCTTTCTTCTCATCGGCTGATGGCAGGGCCGAGCAGAAGCTAACACCGCCGCCCTACAGGCCGTAATCTACAACCGAATTGGAGACATCGCCCTACACCTAATCGTAGCATGACTGGCATCAACCTTCAACACCTGAGAGATCCAGCAGGCCGTACACCCCCACCAAACCCCCACTCTCCCCCTCATAGGACTAATCCTCGCAGCCGCAGGAAAATCCGCACAATTTGGCCTACACCCATGACTACCCGCAGCGATAGAAGGCCCAACCCCCGTATCCGCCCTATTACACTCCAGCACCATAGTAGTAGCCGGAATCTTCCTACTCATCCGCATACACCCGCTACTAGCCACCAACCAAACAGCCCTAACCACATGCCTTTGCCTAGGCGCCCTATCAACCCTATTCGCCGCCACATGCGCTCTGACCCAAAACGACATCAAAAAAATCATCGCCTTCTCAACATCCAGCCAACTCGGACTGATAATAGTCGCCATCGGACTAAATCTCCCACAACTAGCATTTCTACACATCTCAACCCATGCCTTCTTCAAGGCCATGCTATTCCTATGCTCGGGGTCCATCATCCACAGCTTGAACGGAGAACAAGACATCCGAAAAATAGGCGGCCTACAAAAAATGCTCCCAGTCACCACTTCCTGCCTAACTATCGGCAACCTGGCACTTATAGGAACCCCATTCCTAGCCGGGTTCTACTCAAAAGACCTCATCATCGAAAACCTAAATACATCCTACCTAAACACTTGGGCCCTACTACTGACCCTCCTAGCCACAGCATTCACTGCAACCTACAGCATTCGCATAACCCTACTGGTCCAAGCCGGACAAACCCGCATCCCCCCAATAATGCCAGTAAACGAAAACAACCCACTAATCACCGCCCCCCTAACCCGACTCGCCCTCGGCAGCATCATGGCAGGAATACTAATCACCTCCTTCATCATACCAGCCAAAACACCCCCAATAACTATGCCCTTCATCACTAAAACTGCTGCCATCCTAGTAACTATCCTAGGGATTATCCTAGCCCTCGAACTCTCAAGCATAACACACACCTTCACCCACCCTAAACCAAACCACCTCATAAACTTCTCCTCCCTATTAGGATACTTTAACCCCCTAGTCCACCGATTCTGCTCCAAAACTCTACTAGAAAAGGGCCAAAACATTGCCTTACACCTAATCGACCTCTCCTGACTCAAAAAAATAGGACCAGAGGGCCTTGCTGAACTGCAAGTGGCCGCAAGCAAAGCCGCAACCCTAGCACACACAGGACTCATCAAGGCCTACTTAGGGTCCTTCGCCCTATCTATTCTAGTAATGATCTTAGCCACACAGACCCTCTAATGGCCCCCAACATCCGCAAATCCCACCCCCTACTAAAAATAATCAACAACTCCCTAATTGACCTGCCCGCACCCTCTAACATCTCTGCCTGATGAAACTTTGGGTCCCTACTCGCCATCTGCCTAGCCACACAAATTCTAACAGGCCTCCTGCTAGCCATACACTATACCGCAGACACCTCCCTCGCCTTCTCCTCAGTCGCCAACACATGCCGAAACGTCCAATACGGCTGACTCATCCGCAACCTACATGCCAACGGCGCCTCATTCTTCTTCATCTGCATCTACCTACACATCGGACGAGGCTTCTACTATGGCTCCTACCTGTACAAAGAAACCTGAAACACAGGAGTGATCCTCCTACTCACTCTTATAGCAACTGCCTTCGTAGGCTATGTCCTACCATGAGGGCAAATATCATTCTGAGGGGCCACCGTAATCACTAACCTGTTCTCAGCCCTCCCGTACATCGGACAAACCCTTGTAGAGTGGGCCTGAGGGGGATTTTCGGTAGACAACCCAACCCTAACTCGATTCTTCGCCATCCACTTCCTCCTGCCCTTCCTAATCGCAGGGATCACCCTAGTCCACCTAACCTTCCTGCACGAATCAGGCTCAAACAACCCCCTAGGCATTGTATCAGACTGCGACAAAATCCCATTTCACCCTTACTTCTCCTTCAAAGACATCCTAGGATTCATCCTCATGCTCACCCCCCTGATAGCACTGGCCCTATTCTCACCAAACCTCCTGGGAGACCCAGAAAACTTTACCCCAGCAAACCCACTAGTAACCCCGCCCCACATCAAACCAGAGTGATACTTCCTATTCGCCTACGCCATCCTGCGATCAATCCCGAACAAACTAGGAGGCGTCCTAGCACTAGCTGCCTCAGTGCTAATCCTATTCTTAATTCCCTTCCTCCACAAATCGAAGCAGCGAACAATGACGTTCCGACCACTTTCCCAACTCCTATTCTGAACCTTAGTAGCCAATCTCCTAGTCCTCACATGAGTAGGAAGCCAACCTGTTGAACACCCATTCATCATCATCGGACAGCTCGCATCAATCACCTACTTCACCATCCTCCTGTTCCTCTTCCCCGCCGTAAGCGCCCTAGAAAATAAAATACTTAACTGCTAAATACTCTAATAGTTTATAAAAAACATTGGTCTTGTAAACCAAAGACTGAAGACTTGCCCCTTCTTAGAGTATCCTCGCACCTCAGAAAAAAAGGACTTAAACCTTTATCTCCAGCTCCCAAAGCTGGTATTTTATAATAAACTATTCTCTGATCCTGACCCCTAAACTGCCCGAATAGCCCCCCGAGATAACCCCCGCACAAGCTCCAACACAACAAACAAAGTTAACAGCAACCCCCAACCTGCAACCAAAAACATCCCAACCCCTCGTGAATAAAGCATCGCAACCCCACTAAAATCCAGCCGCACAGTAAACATCCCAACACTATCAACAGTAACAACCCCAAACCCCCAAGACCCAACAAACCCCCCTAACACCAGCCCTGCTAAGACTACCGCTACAAGCGCCGCCGCATATCCGGCTACACGCCAGTCACCCCAAGCCTCAGGAAAAGGCTCCGCCGCCAAAGCCACAGAATAAACAAACACCACCAACATACCCCCCAAATACACCATGAACAGCACCAGGGCAACAAACGAAACCCCGAGACTCAACAATCAACCACACCCTGCTACAGACGCCAAAACCAAACCAACAACCCCATAATACGGCGAAGGATTCGATGCTACGCCCAAAACACCAACTACAAAGCAAACCCCTAGAAAAAATACAAAATAAGTCATTATTCCTGCTCGGCTACTATCCGAGGCCTACGGCTTGAAAAGCCGTTGTTGTCCTCAACTACAGGAACGGAGCCAAAATAGCCCGATAATGCTCCCACCACTGTACCTCATGCCTTACCCCCCCCCCCTTCCCCCCCCGGGAGTTGCGGGGGTTATTTGGTTATGCATATCGTGCATAGATTTATATACCCCATATATTTATCTATGGTCCCAGTAATACACATTATTAATCAACTACCCTACTACGCAAGGACTAAAACCATCCCATGACAACTGGACATACCATCCCCAACGAACTAGCTCCCTCAAGTACTCAAAAATGCAATGCCCCAAGACCCACTCCAAGCTACAACAACCAAAAGTTCCCCACCATACAAGAACCCCATAGAATGAATGCTCGATGGACATACTCCTAATACCACAGTCCCCACCCATAACCCATGAAGCTCCGTACCAGATGGATTTATTAATCGTACACCTCACGTGAAATCAGCAACCCCTGCACATAATGTCCGACGTGACTAGCTTCAGGCCCATACGTTCCCCCTAAACCCCTCGCCCTCCTCACATTTTTGCGCCTCTGGTTCCTCGGTCAGGGCCATCAATTGGGTTCACTCACCTCTACTTGCCCTTCAAAGTGGCATCTGTGGAAGACTTCCACCACCTCAATGCGTAATCGCGGCATCCTCCAGCTTTTTGGCGCCTCTGGTTCCTTTTATTTTTTCCGGGGTTACCTCACAGCTGGCCCTTCCCAGTGACTTCGGGGGTCCCACAATCTAAGCCTGGACACACCTGCGTTATCGTCCTATCCTATATCTCACGAGTTACTCAATGAGACGGTTGGCGTATATGGGGAATCACCTTGACACTGATGCACTTTGACCACATTCAGTTAATGCTCTCCTCCGCAGCCCTGCGTAAATGGGGCTATTTAGTGAATGCTCGATGGACATACCTTAAAAACAAAACTACCACCCAACACAACCCCACGAATATATATATATACAAACACAAATTCATAACAACATAACCCAAACTTATTAGAGAAACTCCAGTACTAAAAACAACGAAATCTGACGACAATCATTACTTTGACCCTTTCAAACATTACCCAATCTGCCAGCCACCTGCCCC